CAACTAAACGGCATTCCCGTAGCAATTGGGGTTATGGATTTTCAGTTTATGGGGGGTAGTATGGGATCCGTAGTCGGAGAGAAAATCACCCGTTTGATTGAACACGCTGCCAATCAAAATTTACCTCTTATTATAGTGTGTGCTTCTGGGGGGGCGCGCATGCAGGAAGGAAGTTTGAGCTTGATGCAAATGGCTAAAATAGCGTCTGCTTTATATGATTATCAATTAAATAAAAAATTATTTTATGTAGCAATCCTTACATCTCCGACAACTGGTGGAGTCACAGCTAGTTTTGGTATGTTGGGGGATATCATTATTGCCGAACCCAATGCCTACATTGCATTTGCAGGTAAAAGAGTAATTGAACAAACATTGAATAAAACAGTACCCGAAGGTTCACAAGCAGCTGAATACTTATTCCAGAAGGGTTTATTTGACCTAATTGTACCACGTAATCTTTTAAAAAGCGTTCTGAGTGAGTTATTTAAGCTCCACGCCTTTTTTCCTTTGAATCAAAAGTCAAGCAAAATCAAGTAGAGCACTAAGTTCAATCATTTTTTTGTGTTTGTAGCAAAAAGTAGTTAGTTTATCGGAATCAAAGTAAATAAGATAATAATGGCCTTTTCTTTGCTGATAGAAGATCGAATTGTAGAAAGAATCAAAACGAAAGTTGAGGATAACTCTTTTTTTGACCTATATTCCTGATTACGAATCAAGAAGCCTTTATCACCAAGAGTGAGTTCTTCCTTTCGTGAATTTTGGAAAATAAAACGAATTTGTTCTTGTCTTAGGTATAGAATTTGAAATTTAAATATAGATAATAGAGTTTTGTCTCTTTCTCTATCTCCCGAAAAACCATTTTAGCTAAAAATTCATGTTGGGTCGGATTCGAACGAATCTTTCGATAATCGGTAAAAAACTCTTTATCTATTTTTAGAAAATTCGAAGACAAGAACAAAAGACAAAGAAATGAAGAAAAATAATCAAGTTTATTATCATACATATCTTTCTCATGTAGGAGATGAATAAGTCCATTTATTTAGTTCTACAGTTCTACATTCTTTGCACTTATTCTTATTATACGTACTCAGTTAGATTTAGATATATAGATACTTAGATCTATACTAATAATTAAAAATTCTTCTAATTATATTAATAATAAATATTATCTAATTAGAATTCAAATTCTTAATTTAATTATAATTATTACAAGATATCTTTATTTATATAATAACATAATAACAGATACAAATAGTAAATCGAGGTACCCCTTCTATGACAAATTTGAACCTTCCATCTATTTTTGTGCCGTTAGTAGGCCTAGTCTTTCCGGCAATTGCAATGGCTTCTTTATTTCTTCATGTTCAAAAAAACAAGATTGTTTAGATCCGCCGGGACCCAATCTCATCCATTTTTTTTTGGAAAACGTGGACTTGTATCATAACACGGATATCTATTTATTGGAATATAGTATAACATGTGATTGCCACCGAACATAAAGGAAAAAACTCTTATGCACGCAGAAACATGATATATGGATATATCAATTCTAGCAATTTTCAAATAGATCAGGATCTCTGGATGGCTGAAATGTAGTCGGGGAATCTATATGTATATCGATATGTATAGTGGGATCGTATTAAATAAAGAGTATGTTATTATTTTAGATTTAACCAATTTGATGAATTACTCCTAAAGGTTGACATCACACTAGTGCTAGTTCACCTCAAACTAGTGCTAGTTGATGAGAGTTACTTCGGAAACAAAAAAGTAAAGTCAAATTTCTCTGGGGTATTATCTCAATTCCAATAAAATGCAATCGAGTAAAGTATGACTTGGCGATCAGACGATATATGGATAGAACTTATAACGGGGTCTCGAAAAATAAGTAATTTCTGCTGGGCCTTTATCCTTTTTTTAGGTTCATTAGGCTTCTTATTAGTTGGAACTTCCAGTTATCTTGGTAGAAATTTGCTATCTTTTTTTCCGCCTCAGCAAATCATTTTTTTTCCACAAGGAATCGTGATGTCTTTCTACGGAATTGCGGGTCTCTTTATTAGCTCTTATTTGTGGTGCACAATTTCCTGGAATGTAGGTAGTGGTTATGATCGATTCGATAGAAAGGAAGGAGTAGTCTGTATTTTTCGTTGGGGATTTCCGGGAAAAAATCGTCGCATATTCCTCCGATTCCTTATAAAAGATATTCAGTCCGTTAGAATAGAAGTTAAAGAGGGTATTTATGCTCGTCGTGTTCTTTATATGGACATCCGAGGCCAGGGGTCCATTCCCTTGACCCGTACTGATGAGAATTTGACTCCACGAGAAATTGAACAAAAGGCTGCTGAATTAGCCTATTTCTTGCGTGTACCAATTGAAGTATTTTGAGAAATTGAGAATCAGAACGTTCATTCAATTAAAGAAAACGTATATGAAAGAACCATAAAACGAAACTCTTTTTATGGTCTTTATGCGTACGCAATTCAATAACAAATAACAAATC